AAAAAAAAAAAAAAAAAAAAAAAAAAAAGAATAAAATTAACTAAAAAAATTTGGCTATTTTTAAATTAATTTTTCCTCACACCAGATTACCCGACTCTGAGGCATGGGTTTCAAGGGCGCCGCAGTCCCCGCACCAGATTACCCGACCCTGAGGCATGGGTTTCAAGGGCGCCGCAGTCCCCGCACCAGATTGCCCGACCCTGAGGCATGGGTTTCAAGGGCGCCGCAGTCCCCGCACCAGATTACCCGACCCTGAGGCATGGGTTTCAAGGGCGCCGCAGTCCCCGCACCAGATTACCCGACCCTGAGGCATGGGTTTCAAGGGCGCCGCAGTCCCCGCACCAGATTACCCGACCCTGAGGCATGGGTTCAAGGGCGCCGCAGTCCCCGCACCAGATTACCCGACCCTGAGGCATGGGTTCAAGAGCGCCGCAGTCCCCGCACTGGTTTCGAGGTAGGTCTTTCCTGAAGATTCCTGCTCTCTTTTTTTATGTTTATTCCAATGAAGTGCCTGATTAAAGGGCTATCTTGATAGGGTAGATTAAGTAATTTTTGTTACCTTCATTATATCCAATAGATTTGAACTATCACTAAAAGTATCAAAAACTTTTGTGCACCATACACTAAGACATATTAAGAAAGATAAGCTAAGAAAGCTAATGGGTTCATACCCCATATATAGAGGTTTTACCCCTCTTCTCTCTAGTGCTTAATAATCCAACTAAATTTTTATTTTTTATAACATTAATTAGTGGGACATTAATTTCAACTTCTGCAAATTCATGATTCGGGGCATGAATGGGATTAGAAATTAATTTACTCTCCTTTATTCCTCTAATAACAAATACAAAAAACCTATTTTCTACAGAAGCTTCATTAAAATACTTTTTAACTCAAGCCCTAGCCTCTGCTACCCTTTTATTAGCTGTAACCATTAATGCTCTAACTTTCAGAGTAATTAGCCCCTCAATGATTCAAAGAACTGTGGTTCCTGTAATTATCAGTTCAGCACTATTATTAAAGATAGGGGCTGCCCCCTTTCACTTCTGATTCCCCGGAGTAATAGAAGGCCTTAATTGAATAAACGGTTTAACCTTAATAACCTGACAAAAAATTGCTCCGTTAATACTGCTGTCCTACACTTTAAAACTAAATATTTTTATTGCTCTAGTTATTATTTTATCTGTTTTGATTGGATCATTGGGAGGTCTAAATCAAACATCCTTACGAAAGATTATAGCCTATTCATCAATCAATCACTTAGGTTGACTTATTGCCGCTTTAACAATTAGAGAAAGTTTATGGGGGCTCTACTTTAGTGTCTATACATTCTTAAGAACTGCAATTATTTATATACTCAATTCTTTTAAACTTTTTCATGTCAATCAAGTTTTTTCATTAAATTATGTTTCCCCAATTAAAAAATTTGCTATCTTCTCTACCTTCTTATCTCTAGGGGGCCTCCCACCATTCTTAGGTTTCTTACCAAAATGACTGGTCATTCAAGCAATAGTACAATCTGGTATAATCACCCTAGTAACTTTAATAGTAGTAATAACACTAATTACTTTATATTATTATTTACGAACAAGTTTTGGAGCTTTTATACTTACGTATGCGGAGCCTCTCTGAAATCTTCAAACACCTCAAAACAGATCTTTAAACCTTCTCACCTTAACTTTCTCTATAATTTCTACCTTGGGGTTAATTGTCTCGTCATTACTATTTAATTTCCTTTAAAAGGCTTTAAGTTAAATAAACTAATAGCCTTCAAAGCTATAAATAGAGTAAGTATGCTTTAAGCCTTAGTAAATTATTTACTCCTTTAGAATTGCAGTCTAATATCATTACATATGACTATAAAGCTTCTGGTAGAAGAGGTGTTTCCTCCTAAATAGATTTACAATCTATCGCCTAAATCTCAGCCATTCTACCGCGACAATGATTATTTTCAACAAATCATAAGGATATTGGAACATTATATTTTATCTTTGGTGCCTGAGCAGGCATGGTGGGCACGTCTTTAAGTTTATTAATTCGAGCTGAGCTAGGCCAACCAGGTTCACTCATTGGTGATGATCAAATTTATAATGTCATCGTTACAGCCCATGCTTTCGTAATGATTTTTTTTATAGTAATACCTATTATAATTGGGGGGTTCGGAAACTGACTTGTACCCCTAATACTTGGGGCTCCTGATATGGCTTTCCCCCGAATAAATAATATAAGTTTCTGATTATTACCCCCTTCCCTAACCTTACTTTTAGCCAGAAGCTTAGTCGAAAATGGAGCAGGTACTGGGTGAACAGTCTACCCCCCTCTTTCCGCAGGAATTGCCCATGCTGGTTCATCAGTTGATCTGGCGATTTTCTCACTACACCTTGCAGGTGTTTCTTCGATTCTTGGGGCTGTCAATTTTATTACAACAGTAATTAACATACGATCAAGTGGGATGACATTAGACCGGATACCTCTATTTGTCTGGGCTGTCGTAATTACCGCCCTTCTCCTCCTATTATCGCTGCCAGTGTTGGCAGGAGCCATTACTATATTACTTACTGATCGAAACTTAAATACTTCATTCTTCGATCCAGCAGGTGGGGGAGACCCTATTCTATACCAACACTTGTTTTGATTTTTTGGGCACCCAGAAGTTTATATTTTAATTTTACCAGGATTTGGTCTAATTTCTCATATTATTAGTCAAGAAAGCGGAAAAAAGGAGGCTTTCGGGTCCCTAGGAATAATTTATGCTATACTATCTATTGGTCTTTTAGGTTTTGTAGTTTGAGCTCATCATATATTTACTGTCGGAATGGATGTCGATACTCGAGCTTATTTTACATCAGCGACTATAATTATTGCCGTTCCTACAGGGATTAAGATTTTCAGTTGAATGGCAACTCTTCATGGCTCACAATTAAATTATAGCCCGGCCTTATTGTGGGCATTAGGATTTGTTTTTTTATTTACAATTGGGGGATTAACGGGAGTAGTTTTAGCTAATTCTTCAGTAGATATTATCCTTCATGACACTTACTACGTTGTTGCCCATTTTCATTATGTTTTATCAATAGGGGCCGTCTTCGCTATTATAGCAGGCTTTATCCAATGATACCCATTATTTACTGGACTAACTATAAATCCTCATTGACTAAAGATTCAATTTTGTATTATATTCTTAGGAGTTAATTTAACATTTTTCCCTCAACATTTTTTAGGGCTTGCAGGAATACCTCGGCGGTACTCAGATTACCCCGATGCCTACACAGCGTGAAATGTCGTCTCATCTATTGGTTCGACAATCTCATTTATTGGAGTTTTATTCTTATTATTTATTATTTGAGAAAGTATGATTAGTAACCGAATTGCCTTATTCCCATTACAAATAACGACATCAATTGAATGATACCAAAATCTTCCCCCTGCAGAACATAGTTATTCTGAATTACCTATTCTTTCAGGCTTCTAATATGGCAGATAAGTGCAATGGATTTAAGCCCCATATATAAAGGGTAACCCTTTTGTTAGAATTAATGGCAACATGAGCAAATTTAAGTCTTCAGGATAGAGCCTCTCCTTTAATAGAACAACTCACATTTTTTCACGATCATGCTATACTAATCCTTATTATAACGACGGCTTTAGTAAGATATTTATTAGCAACTTTATTTTTTAACTTAAATATTAATCGTTACTTACTTGAAGGTCAAATAATTAAAATCATTTGAACAATTTTACCTGCCGTAACCTTAATTTTTATTGCCCTTCCCTCCTTACGACTTCTGTATCTTTTAGATGAAGTCAGCAATCCAGCACTAACCCTAAAAACTATTGGCCACCAATGATATTGAAGTTACGAATATTCCGATTTCCTTCAAGTTGAATTTGATTCTTACATGGTTCCCTATCATGAAATGAATAATGATGGCTTCCGACTTCTTGACGTTGATAATCGTGTTGTTTTGCCTATAAATACTCAAGTGCGTATATTAGTAACTGCCGCAGATGTCTTACATTCGTGAACTGTCCCAGCTCTTGGGGTTAAAATTGATGCCACCCCAGGCCGTCTTAATCAAACTAGCTTTTTAATAAATCGACCGGGATTATTTTTTGGTCAATGTTCAGAAATTTGTGGGGCTAACCACAGTTTCATACCTATCGTAATTGAAAGAGTTCCAACGAATATCTTTATTTCTTGAATTACTTCTTTAAGAGAAGCCTCATCAGATGACTGAAAGCAAGTGATGGTCTCTTAAACCATTTTATAGTAGTCTAGCAACTACTTCTGGTGAAAGAATTAGTTAAATTAACCTTAGTATGTCATGCTAAAATTATTAGTCTCAATCTAATATTCTTTAATTCCTCAAATAGCCCCAATCAGCTGACTCGCCTTATTTATTGCATTTTCCCTTATTCTGCTACTCTTTAATTTTGTAAATTATTATTCTTTCCTTCCTAAAACACCTGAGACTTCTGAAAAAGAAATTACTCAAACTCCTCTAACTTGAAAATGATAACAAACCTATTCTCTGTCTTTGACCCCTCAACTAGTGTGATAAATCTATCTCTTAATTGAATTAGTACAATCTTAGGATTAACTCTTATTCCTTCAATTTACTGATTCATGCCCTCACGGTATAATTTACTATGAAACAAAATTATATTAACTCTTCATAACGAATTCAAAACACTTCTTGGAACAACTGGGCATAATGGAAGCACTTTCATGTTCATTTCACTATTTTCATTAATTTTATTCAATAATTTCCTCGGATTATTCCCATATGTCTTTACTAGTTCAAGCCATCTAACCTTCACCCTTGCCCTAGCCTTGCCCCTATGATTAAGATTCATAATTTATGGATGAATTAATCACACTCAACATATGTTTGCCCATCTTGTGCCACAAGGGACTCCTGCTGTCCTTATGCCTTTTATGGTCTGCATTGAAACAATTAGTAACGTCATCCGACCAGGGACCCTGGCAGTTCGATTAGCGGCAAATATAATTGCCGGCCATCTTCTTCTAACTCTGCTAGGTAATACTGGCCCAAGCCTAACATACTCTATTCTGTCTCTCTTAATTGTTGCTCAAATTGCCTTATTAGTCTTAGAATCAGCCGTTGCCATCATTCAATCGTATGTCTTTGCTGTTTTAAGAACACTTTACTCTAGAGAAGTTAACTAATGTCAACACATGCTAATCACCCCTACCATCTAGTGGATCAAAGTCCTTGACCTTTAACCGGAGCCATTGGTGCCCTTGTCACTGTCTCAGGACTATTAAGTTGATTCCACCAATATAGAACAACTTTACTCTCTTTAGGGCTATTAATCACTTCCCTAACGATATTTCAATGATGACGAGATGTCACACGAGAGGGGACTTTTCAAGGCCTCCACACTTTTCCAGTCACTTTAGGTTTGCGGTGGGGAATAATTCTATTTATTGTCTCAGAAATCTTCTTTTTTATTTCTTTTTTCTGAGCTTTTTTTCATAGAAGTCTTTCTCCAACAAGAGAATTAGGAGCTATATGACCACCCGCTGGGATTACTCCTTTTAATCCACTTCAAATTCCCCTATTAAATACGGCTATTTTATTAGCCTCGGGGGTGACAGTAACCTGAGCCCATCACGGATTAATAGAGGGGAATCATAGTCAAAGCCTACAGGGGTTGTTTTTTACGGTAATCTTAGGAATTTATTTTTCTATCCTCCAAGCGTATGAATATATTGAAGCCCCTTTTGCTATCTCAGATTCAGTCTACGGGGCCACATTTTATGTAGCCACAGGCTTCCACGGGTTACATGTAATCATTGGAACAACATTTTTATTAATTTGTTTAGTACGGCACTCTTTATACCACTTCTCTGTCAATCACCACTTTGGGTTCGAAGCCGCAGCCTGATACTGACACTTTGTAGATGTTGTTTGACTATTTTTATATATTTCTATTTACTGATGAGGTAGTTAAATTTATCTAGTATATTTGTATAGTTGACTTCCAATCAAAAGGACTGAATATTATTCAGGATAAATAATTATAATTATTTCTTTTATCGCAACCATTATTATTTTACTAGCTGTTGTTGTTATACTTTTAGCAACGATTCTCTCGAAAAAAACAATTATTGATCGAGAAAAAAGTTCCCCCTTTGAATGTGGATTCGACCCAAAAAGTTCATCTCGCCTGCCCTTTTCTTTACGTTTCTTTCTAATTGCTGTAATTTTTTTAATTTTTGATGTAGAAATTGCACTTTTATTACCAATGATTATAATCCTTCCAGTCTCAAACTTTTGAACTTGATCAATTGTTAGACTATTCTTTATCTTCATTCTTCTAATCGGACTTTACCATGAATGAAACCAAGGAGCATTAGATTGAGCTAGCTAGGACTGTAGTTAAGTATAACATTTGGTTTGCATCCAAAAAGTATTGAATATCAATCTGTCTTAGAATAAGAAGCGACTTTTTGCATTCAGTTTCGACCTGACCCTAGGTATCTTCATACCCTTATTCTTTAATTGAAACCAAAATAGAGGTCTATCACTGTTAATGATAAAATTGAATTAAATATTCCAATTAAGGAAATGAGATGCCTCAATAAGAAGCTGCTAACTTCTTTTTTTAGCGGTTTAATTCCGTTTACATTTCAATTTATATAGTTTATAAAAACATTACATTTTCACTGTAAAAATAAAGTTTTAACTTTTATAAATACTTAAAGACTAAAATAGTCTCTTTAACATCTTCAGTGTCACGCTCTAATTTATAAGCTATTTAAGTATAGTAACGTCAAGCATAATAACACTGTGACCCATAAGATAAAACTAATTAAATAAGTCTTCAAATCATTATTTTGTCATCACTGGTTAATCCCAGACCAGTTTCCTAATAATTGAAACAATCCCTGCCCACCAAAGTATTCTCTTCAACCGTGATCAAATGATTTAACGGCCTGATTACCTAAATTTAATGGGAGGTAGCTCACCCCATATGTAGAAATAAAAGGTAGAAATCACATTGAACCCATAAAACTGGTAAGAAAGTATAAACGTAACGTCTGTAAATCGTATCTTAAAGCAAACTTTGCTAATTCATAACCCAATCAACCCCCCAAGACTCTCACTCTTAGAGCCAAAGTCTTTAAGTAAAAAGGTAAACAAATCATCACAGGTGTGGGGAATAGCACTCAACTTAACATTCTCCCCCCTAAGACAGCTATAAAAGATAAAGTCATTATCCCACGGAGCATAATTCAACCCTCATCATTTAAAGGGTGTAAAGAAAATGTGTTAAAATCCCCACTCATTGAATAATATACTAATCGTAAAGAATAACAAACTGTTAGACCAGTAGAAAAAAAATACAAAATAAAACTAAAAAAATTTAAATAACTTAAAGACACAATTTCCAAAATTAAATCCTTAGAATAAAAACCTGCCAAATAGGGCATACCACATAGCGCCAAATTAGATAAATTAAAACATGATGACGTTAGCGGCATTTGAATGACAAGCCCCCCCATATATCGGATATCCTGGGAATCCTTTATATTATGAATAATAGCCCCTGCGCATATAAATAGTAAGGCCTTAAATAACGCATGAGTTAATAAATGAAAAAAAGCCAATTTAGGGAACCCTATAGCCAAAATTCTTATTATCAACCCCAATTGTCTTAAAGTTGATAAGGCAATAATTTTTTTCAAATCAAATTCAAAATTAGCACCTAAGCCAGCTATAAATATTGTTAAACCTGCAAATAATAATAAAAATGAACCAAAATTTGTACCAGCTAATAGCACATTAAAGCGAATTAGTAGATACACCCCCGCCGTTACTAAAGTAGATGAATGAACCAGTGCAGAGACAGGAGTTGGGGCTGCCATCGCAGCAGGTAATCAAGAAGAAAATGGAATTTGAGCTCTTTTTGTTATAGCAGCCAACACCATTAAAGCCCCAATAATAGATATTTCTATGCTATTTTTTATACACTCTAAATAAAAAATATAATTTCAACTCCCAAAATTTAGTATTCATGCAATCGCCAATAAAAACGCAACATCACCAATCCGGTTAGAAAGAGCTGTTAATATCCCGGCATTATATGATTTCACATTTTGGTAATAAATTACTAATAAGTAAGATACCAGACCTAAGCCATCTCACCCAAGTAAAATTCTGATTAAATTAGGGCTAATAATCAAAAATATTATAGAAAGCACAAATATCAAAACTAAAATAATAAAACGGTTAATGTTTAAATCCCCAGCTATATACTCTTCACTGTAAAAAATTACTAACGACGAAATAAATAAAACAAAACCTATAAAAATTAAAGATATTCAATCGAATAACAACGTTATAACAATAGCCCCAGAATTTAAAGATAAAATTTCCCATTCAATAAAATATACTATATCATGCATTAGGAAATAAAAACCTAAACTTACTGAACTTAAAGCAAGTGTAAATAAAACAACAAAACTAATTAAACAAATAGACAATACTATCACGACCTGGGATGAAATACTTCATATCACTGACACCACAAATCAAAATTTTTTTTTAAACTACCTAAGTCTATAATCATAACATACAAGGCTCACTCTTCAAAATTAATAAATTTAGAGGGACTCAGTGTAAAAATAATAATAAATATTCCCGAGTGTATCCTATCGCACATGAATAAACCCCGGAGTAAATTTTTCCATGCTGTCTATACGAATACAAATACAATGTGTAGGCAGCTCTAAAAAATGATAATAAACTTAAAGCCAATATACTAATTCAAGATCAACTAACCAAACTATTTAATAAACTAATTTCTCTAAGCAAATTTAACGAAGGGGGAGCTGCCATATTGCAGGATCTTAAAAGAAATCACCATAGTGTCATTCTAGGTATAAAATTTATTAACCCCTTATTGATTAATAAACTTCGACTCCCTAGCCGTTCATAAGAAATATTTGCTAAACAAAATAACCCTGAAGAACATAAACCATGAGCAATTATTAAGGTAAAAGACCCACAAAACCCCCAATACGAAAGAGTTATTAAGCCCCCTAAGACAATCCCCATATGTGCAACCGAAGAATAGGCAATTAATGCCTTTAAATCTGTCTGTCGTAAACAAATTAATCTTACTAAAACACCCCCAATTAAACTAATTCCGATTCAAATAAAATTAAAAGTTAAACCTGAAATTACTAAAATTTTAAAAATCCGGAGTAACCCGTACCCCCCTAACTTCAACAACACTCCTGCTAAAATTATAGACCCCGAAACTGGGGCTTCAACATGGGCCTTTGGCAGCCATAAGTGCACCAAAAATATAGGCATCTTCACTAAAAATGCAATAATTAAACATAAATAAAGCACTGTATAAGATACTGGCCCCTCCGCTAATAGGGGGAAAAATATTCTATAGTTTGTCCCGTATAAATAAAAAATCCCGACCAATAAAGGTAAGGATGCTAATAAAGTGTAAAATAATAAATAAACCCCGGCTTGTAGGCGTTCAGGTTGGTACCCCCAACCCAAAATTAAAAAAAGAGTGGGAATCAAACTTCTCTCAAAAAATAAATAAAACATAAATAAACTTGTTGTTCTAAATGTACAGTATAGTAAAATTAATAAAGCTATTACCATTAAAAGGAAAAATCCCGTGTAATTTCTACTCCGTAAAACTGATTCACTCGCCGTGATTATCAGCACGCAAATTCAAAAACTTAATAGAATCAACCCAAATGAAATAATATCACACCCAAGAAAATAGCTTAAATTTCCAAAAAAAGAATTAAAAACGTTTAAAAACAAAAATCCAAAAGTCAATAAAAATATTAAAGACTGAACCGTTCATCATATATTTTGCATAAAACATAGGGGGATCAAAAAAACTAAAGAAAACAAAATCTTTAACATTGTAAAACTCTAAATGACTGAAAATAATCATTTCCGTGCGTACGAATTATAGACACTAAAATTGATAAGCCTAGTGCCCCCTCGCACACGGAAAAAGTTAAAAAAACTATACTAAAAAACAATTCATAATTTATTATATTTAAGTAAATAAACGTAATTAAAAATAAACCCAGAACAATAAATTCTAAACTTAATAACGTTAACAACAAGTGCTTTCGTTTAGATGAAAAAACTCACGCCCCACAAACAAATATAAATACTGGCAATCCCCAATAAAAAGTTATTAACATTAGTTTTAATAGTTTAAGAAAAACATTGGTCTTGTAAATCAAAAATAAGAATATTTCTTTTAAAACTTCAGAGAAAGAAGGAACCTCCTATCATTAGTCCCCAAAACTAATATTTTATATAAACTATTCTCTGTATTTATCAATTAACTTTAATAATTTTTACAATTGCTACAAGCCTTATTTTTACACAAATAACCCATCCTTTAGCGATAGGGATAATGTTGCTTGTTCAAACACTTCTAATTTGTTTATTGACCGGACTAATAGCGCAAAGCTTTTGATTTTCTTATATCTTATTTCTAGTTTTCTTAGGTGGAATACTCGTCCTATTTATTTATGTTACAAGTTTAGCTTCAAATGAAATATTTTCACTGTCCTTAAAGATAATTATTTTCTCAATATTGCCCATTTCTGTAATTGGGCTATTACTACTTACTACAGATAATTCGCTTTGAGTAAGAAATTTACTTAATAATGATACATTAAATATAAGAGATATCTTAAATTATCAAGAAAGAGCCGTAACTCCTCTTTTAAAACTTTATAATCAACCAACAAGATTTATTACTCTAATATTAGTACTCTATCTCTTTTTAACCCTAATTGCTGTAGTTAAAATTACTAGAATTTCCTATGGGCCTCTACGACAAAGCAACTAATGAATAAACCATTACGAACCAGACACCCCTTATTTAAAATTGCTAATAGAGCCCTTGTGGATCTACCGGCTCCCTCAAATATTTCAGCTTGATGAAATTTTGGGTCTTTACTAGGCCTATGTTTAATTATCCAAATCGCAACAGGCTTATTTTTAGCGATACATTACACCGCCCACATTGATCTAGCATTCACTAGTGTAGCCCATATTTGTCGTGATGTCAATTACGGTTGACTTCTCCGAACTTTACATGCTAACGGAGCATCCTTCTTCTTTATTTGTCTTTATTTACATATCGGCCGAGGAATATATTATGGCTCATACATATATACCCCTACATGATTAGTGGGAGTAATCCTATTATTTTTAGTGATAGGAACTGCTTTCATAGGGTATGTTCTTCCTTGAGGTCAGATATCTTTTTGGGGGGCTACAGTCATCACGAACTTATTATCCGCTGTTCCCTACCTAGGGACAGATCTTGTTCAATGAGTCTGAGGAGGCTTCGCTGTTGATAATGCAACTCTCACCCGATTTTTCACAATCCATTTCCTACTACCATTTATTGTTGCAGCTGCAACAATAATCCACCTTTTATTCCTCCACCAAACAGGGTCAAACAACCCCTTAGGTTTAAATAGAGATGTGGATAAAATTCCGTTTCACCCCTATTTCAGCTTCAAGGATATCGTAGGCTTTCTAGTTTTAGTAATAATTTTAACGCTTTTGACTCTTTTAGACCCTTATTTACTAGGAGACCCAGATAACTTCACCCCAGCAAACCCGTTAGTAACCCCTGTCCATATTCAACCCGAATGATATTTTCTATTTGCCTATGCAATCCTTCGGTCTATTCCTAACAAATTGGGGGGTGTAATTGCTTTAGTTTTATCAATTGCTATTCTAATAATTCTTCCTTTCACAAACAAAAGAAACTTCCGAGGTATACAATTTTATCCTATCAACCAAATTCTATTCTGATCTTTTTTAGTGATCGTTATTTTATTAACTTGAATCGGGGCCCGGCCAGTTGAAGACCCTTATGTACTTGTTGGCCAAACCCTAACTGTCCTATATTTCCTCTATTATATTATTAATCCACTAGTGTTTAAACTATGAGATCAGTTGCCTTAAGTAGTTAAGAAGCTTTATGAAAAGCATATGTTTTGAAAACATAAGACAGAAGTTTAATTCTTCTATTAACTTTACTAAAAAAAATGCACTAAAATAAAACCGATATAAAAAATAATTTTAAGCCCACAAATAAGCACAAATAATTTAACGATATTGGTAAAAAACTTTTTCACGCCAAAAACATCAACTTATCATAACGAAATCGGGGGAGAGTCCCACGGGCCCAAATGAAAGCAAAGGCTAAAAAAGCAACCTTAACGTAAAATAAGGGATTAGACGTATTAGCCCCCAAAAAAATAACGCTAAACAATATTCTCATAAATAAAATGCTAGCATATTCAGCCAAAAAAATTAATGCAAAACCCCCACTTCTGTACTCAACATTAAACCCCGATACCAATTCTGACTCCCCCTCCGCAAAATCAAAGGGAGTCCGATTTGTCTCAGCTAAACAAGAAGCAAATCATCTCAATGCAAGAGGAAAAGTTAAAAACAAAAATCAAGTATACTGCTGATAATGAAAAAATTCAGTCAAACAATACCCCCCAATTAAAAAGACAAAAGATAATAAAATCAATGCTAAACTGACCTCATAAGAAATTGTCTGAGCGACCGCTCGAAGCCCCCCCAATAATGCATAATTCGAATTAGAAGATCACCCCGCAATTATTACAGTATAAACCCCTAAACTTGTACAAGCCAAAAAAAAGATTAACCCCAAATTAAAAGTATATAATCCCATTAAATAAGGCATTACTATTCATGCTAACAAAGCTAAAAATAAGCTAAACACAGGAGAAAAATAATAAGGCAAATAATTAGATAAAACCGGGTACGTCTGCTCCTTAGTAAATAACTTAATAGCGTCACAAAAAGGCTGTGGAATCCCAGCAAAACCCACCTTATTCGGGCCCTTTCGCAATTGAATATACCCTAAAACCTTACGTTCCAATAAAGTTAAAAAAGCTACCCCTACTAACACACAAATTACTAAAATTAATCTTCTTACTAAAGGTAATAAACAATCATATATATACAAGTTCTACCTGTAAAACTAATTCACATTTATGAATTCTAAATTCATTGCACTTATCTGCCAAAGTAGTTTTTTTTTTTTTTTTTTTTTTTTTTTTCATTAATATTAATCAATTCTTAAAGAATAATTATTCCCAATGCTTGGTCCTTTCGTACTAAAACATCAATTTTTATTAAGGATAGAAACCGACCTGGCTTACACCGGTCTGAACTCAGATCATGTAAGGATTTAAAGGTCGAACAGACCTAAACTTTGAACATCTACACCCAAAATTACCCTTAATCCAACATCGAGGTCGCAACCCTTTTTGTCGATAAGAACTCTCGAAAAAGATTACGCTGTTATCCCTAAGGTAACTTAGTCTTATAATCACTAATAATGGATCATCAATTCATAAATAAATGTAACTAAACTAAAAAGAGTTTCTTATATCTTCCTGTCACCCCAACAAAATATTTATATCACTATTATAAAAATACTCCCAAATAAATAATAATCTTTAAATATAAAGCTCTATAGGGTCTTCTCGTCCTCTAATGTCATTTAAGTCTTTTGACTTAAAAGATAAATTCTATTGTCATTTACATTGAGACAGTCAATACCTCGTCCAACCATTCATTCCAGCCTTCAATTAAAAGACTAATGATTATGCTACCTTTGCACGGTCAAAATACCGCGGCCCTTCAAATTTTTTCAATTCAGTGGGCAGGTCAGACTTTAAATTATTATCAAAAAGACATGTTTTTGTTAAACAGGCGAGTATTAATTTGCCTAATTCCTTAATGTAACCTTTCATGTTTTTAAAAATTAAACACTTTTTTATACTAATTTTATCATTATTACTAAATTTGTTAAATTCAAATTTTCATTCTAATGCACAACTTAAACTATAAGAAAATTTTATTATACAAAACTTAAATTATAACATCCTTTTATTGATGGCTAATTCTAAGCCTACAAAACTTTTGCACTTTTATTACTTTTATAAGTGATATACTGAAGCTTATCCCCCAATATATTAGATTTAAATTATAATTAATTCTTAAATTAAAAAATTACAGATTTAAATCCTGAATTAAATTCATTTCTTAGAAAACCAGATATCTTAAAGAACGGATAACGTTTCATTACTAATTAATTATTGTTAATAATTATTCCACATTAACTAACATAATTAATTAGCTCTCTTTAAATCGGGATACATTAATTTTAATAAAATTTTTAATAAACCCTGATACACAAGGTACGGTAAATTAAACCTACTTTTATACAATTATATTTTTCATTTTATTTCAATCAACCTTTCACAATACAATTTAACTATTACACAATTAATTTTATTTATATCCTATACACAAACTTCCTCATTTAAAAATGATTTTATTAAAAAAAAACACCTTATCAAAACTTTTTAGTAAGATCAAAATTATCAAAATAAACTGAATCGCACAGTGACTTCTCAGTGTAAATGAAATGCTTAACTAATCAAGCTCTACTTTGACTTTCCAGGTGCACCTTCCGGTACACCTACTATGTTACGACTTATCTCGCCTTAAAGAACGAGAGCGACGGGCGATGTGTGCATGTTTTAGAGCTAAAATCAAACTATCTTAATAAATTGAATTACTGTCAAATCCACCTTCAAATAATTATTGCAAATTAAAATCCGTTATAAATACATTTATTGTAACCCATCTCCACTTAATCATAAGCTGCACCTTGACCTGACATCATTTTTAATTAAAATTTAAGAAAATTCAAACCTTTCAAGGATATTCTGACGACGGAGGTATACAAGCTGAAACAAAATTAAGTAAGGTTTTACGTGGATTATCGATTACGGGACAGGTTCCTCTGAAAAGACTAAAACACCGCCAAATTCTTTGAGTTTCAAGAACATAACTATTACTACTCTAGTATAAATTTTTACGTTTAAAATAATAGGGTATCTAATCCTAGTTTACTATTTAAATTTCATAGCTTCTATACTAGTTTAAGAAATTCACTGATTTTAAAATTTCACCTAACAAAATCACTATTAATTTCTGTACTTTTTCATATAACTACTAACTAATAATATTTACTTGCACCCTCCGTGTAACCGCGGCGGCTGGCACGATTTTTGCCGGTACTATAAAATATTACTAATTCCAAACTTCTTTGATTAATAAGATTAAACACTGCGAATAAATTTAAATTACAAATTCCTTAAGAAGATATAAAAATCACGCAATAACTAACATGTGAAACAAATTTTAAGTAAATTATCAAGCAAGAATAAAACTTTACCTCAAAATCATAATTAATGGTTCAGCCCCCAATTAAATACCAGAGGCCCTTTTAGTGAATCATAAAAAGTAGCATAAAAAATGGCGCAATCTCCCCCTCTTTTTTCTACGAAAGCCATCCGGCATAAAGCCTAACCCCCCAAAAATACTTGGCTATTTAATGGTTAAAAGTACCAACAGGGCCCAACCATGTAAAAACCCTATAAGTCGCCTTATAATTGGAATG